AAGATATACGTCCCCCCCCTAAGCATCTCATTTCCTCTCCTACAAAAAGGCCTAAAAAACCTATTCCATTTGGGATTCCATCAATTGCCCATTGATCAAATGAATTACTTGTTTCAGCTAATCCTCGTATACCTTTAATCAAGATTATGTTATAATATATGTCTATATAAGCTCGATAAAAAGACCAATTATAGACAATATTAATCGATTGGTCCATAATAATCTTCATATTAGAATTTGTTTTATGATATACATCCTTTGATAAGAAGTAAATAGGTATATAGAAAATACAGGCAATCAATATACCGAAAAATGCTATACCAACTGAGGGGATTACGTCTAGTAAAAATTCGGGCCAATTCTCCGGATGTTTTTTATCAAAAGGGGTCATCGATGAAGTAAACCATTGAGATAATATGTCATAACTCATTCCGCTTCGAAAAAAAGGAACTCCTATCAATCCAATAAAAAGAGTCAATATTCCCAATATAACTAAAGGAAATAGCATTGTCTTGCCCGATTCTTTCGGATATGCAAAGGATCCCTTATGGAAGAAGAAAGGATAAGTGATAACCAAACCTCTGTTCTTTTTGTACAATCCTTCCATCTTATTGGAAATTTGAAATGCTTCTTTGGAAAAGAAATTATTACTTCCTATAATTTGATTTGACATAGAATCCGCTCTCGTTCTATTTGATATCCCGGATTCCTCCTCTCCCCACATAGAAGTCGAATATAGTGTAATATGGTTGTTATATGAATTAACTAAATTTACGCGGAAGTCCCCTTCAAAAGTAAGTAAATACATACGAAACATGTAAAAGGCAGTTAATCCTGCTGTGAACCAAGTTATTCCCCCAAAAATGGGAGAATATAACTTACTATCACTAAGAATTTGGTCTTTAGACCAAAAACAAGCAAAAGGTGGAATACCAGAAAGAGAAAGTGTTCCTAAAAGAAAAGTGATTCCCGTAATTGGCATATATTTCCTCAAACCACCCATAAGAGCCATATTCTGACTTTTACTGGGGCAATACCCAACAATGGGTTCCATGGAATGGATGACTGATCCGGATCCTAGGAACAATAATGCCTTGGAATAAGCATGTGTAATCAAATGGAACAGAGCGATTCGATAGGAATCTATCCCTAGAGCTAACATCATGTAACCTAATTGAGACATAGTAGAATAAGCCAAGCCTTTTTTAAGATCTTTTTGAGCGAGAGCCATAGTAGCTCCCAATAGAGCTGTTATTCCACCTATCCAAGAGATAAGATACATTATTAAAGGTAGAGCTTTAAAAAGAGGAAACAATCGAGCTACAAGAAAAATTCCTGCTGCTACCATAGTAGCGGCGTGTATAAGAGCTGAAATAGGAGTAGGCCCTTCCATAGCATCAGGTAACCATACATGAAGTGGAAATTGTGCAGATTTGGCTATTGGACCTAAAAATAAGAGAAAAGCACACGAAGTAACAAAAAACGAACCAACCCCATCAACGGCAGTCAATTCGTTTAATTTGTCAAACAAATATTGAAATTCAAAACTACCTGTTACCCAATAAAAACCTAGAATTCCTAGTAAGAGTCCAAAATCCCCTGCACGATTAGTTATAAATGCTTTTTGACAAGCATTAGCCGCGCTGGGTCGCGTAAACCAGAAACCTATCAATAAATAGGAACACATTCCTACTAATTCCCAAAAAAAATAGATTTGTAATAAATTAGGGCTAATAACTAACCCCAGCATAGAAGCATTGAAAAAATTAAGGTAAGCAAAAAACCTCACATATGTTTTATCGTGCGACATATAAGTATCGCTATAGATCATAACCATGGTTCCAACTGTTGTAACTAAAACTAACATAATGGAAGTAAGTGGATCAATCAAATAGCCTAACTCTAATGAAAACTTATTATTAATAACCCAGGACCAGAAATACCGATAGATGGGACCACCGGTAATCTGTTGCAAGAACAAATTGAAAGAAAGAAACATAGCTACACTTAACAGAAAAATGCTAATAAGAGCCCATGTACGGCGAACACTCTTAGTTGCTCCTGGAAAAAAAAAGGATCCTAATCCGATTGGTACAGAAGCTGAAAGCGGAAGGAAAGGCACGACCCGAGCATATTTGTATATAAATTCCATAGGAAGATTAAATAATTATTATCAATATTTTGATATTCCACATTCTTGGTTTCCAATCCACTAGACCCTGAAGAGAATAAAATAAAAACGATAGATCATGAATAAAGAAGAACGATAGAATATGGGATGCAATCCTATCGATTTCATATTTCATTTTTACTTTTTTTATCTTTTTTCTGCAAAAGAATTTGCATTGGTCAATACTGATACTAATCAAATATTTGTAAGATGAGCAAGAAGGAACTCTTTTTCAGTTTAGGTACTGAGGTTATGTACACACACATTCTTAATTTAGAATTCAATTTTTTCATTGTATTGTAGATTAATAGTAGTATTAAGAATAGAATTGAATAGAAAATGAAACCAATTCTATATTATTATTATTGATATGAGAAATAATTGAATATGTTAAAATGACATAGTTTTCATTTACTAAAAATTCGATATATGTATGTAAGTGTATGTAAGAATTTATTAATTGTTATCAATTTGTATCGTGGATCTCTTCTTATTAGTAAATAGTCTATAATAACAAAATGCAATAAAAATATGATAGAATATTCTATCATATTTTTATCAATAAAATGGAACTAGACTATAAACAATGAATTTAATTGAAAGATATATAAGAAGTTTACAAAATAAAAATAGAGTATAATACAAAAAAAAACATATATATATATGTATATAATATTCAAAATTTTTCTATTTTTTCTAAATAAAATTGAACTATTAAAAAGATTATGGCTGTACCAAAAAAACGCACTTCTAAATCCAAAAAACAACATCGTAACAAGGTTTGGAGGAAAAAAGCAAATTCGGACGCAAGAAAAGCTCTTTCTTATGTTACGAGTTATTCTTCTTTAAGAGAGTTTTTCTTCGGTGAGAAGGATGGGATGATAATAACGGGACCAAGACCGAACATACCGAGAGAACTACTAATGGGAAAAAAGCCCAAGGGTTTTCTTCCTCCCTTAGTAGATGGAGAAGATTCCGAAAATAATGAATAAATTAGAGGAAATGGTATAACTATAGTACATCCTCCAAGACCCTAGAGAGGAGCAATGGGAATCTCTAGGGTCTCTTGGAGGTACTTGGAAAACTGAAGGGACATGGTTCTATAATCTACTATAGCTCTTCTCTCTGACCTTTCAATATGGGAATTTATTAATCATTCCGTCATCCCTTTTTTCCTTTCTCAATGGAAAAGGAGAGTGTATCATTCTTTTTAATAATCCCGGATAAACTCTGACATTAAATCTTGCTGGTATGGTAACTTTATTCTACGAAAGTTGCATTTTATTTCTGCCGAAGAGAAATTCATTCGATCGAAACATATATAGACCATGAACAAAAAGAAATGGATCTCATTCTTTTTTCTTACTCTAAATTAAATTAATCAAATAATATTGAACTTCGGAATATTTTTTTATGATCAAAAATTTGTCTGTTCGCCCCTCTTTGATTCCTAGAGAACAAAGAGGATCTGTTGAATCTCAAGTATATTATTTAACCAGTCGAATTCAAAAACTTACTGAACATTTGGACCTGCACGGAAGAGACTACTCGTCCCAAAGAGGTTTGTGGAAAATTGTGGGTAAACGTAAACGACTTCTGATTTATCTGTTCAAAAAAGATAGACTTCGTTACAAACGTTTAATCGATCAATTAGATATTCGTGGACTGCGTTAATTTTGATTTGAATGAAATTTTCATTTTCAAAAATTATGTTTTATTAAATTCCGAATCCTAATGAGTCATTCTTTTTTTTTGTTCTCATTGATTTTTTTAACCGGGAAAGAGTTATGATTATGGTTGCTAGGGAGAAAGACCTCATGATGGTAAGTATGGGTCCTCATCATCCATCAATGCATGGTGTTCTTCGACTTATTGTTACTCTAGATGGTGAAGATGTTATTGATTGTGAACCTATATTAGGTTATTTACATAGAGGTATGGAAAAAATTGCTGAGAACCGAACAATTGTGCAATATCTCCCCTATGTAACACGATGGGATTATTTGGCTACTATGTTCACAGAGGCGGTAACGGTTAATGCACCAGAAAAATTGGAAAATATTCAAATACCTAAAAGGGCTAGCTATATTAGAATGATTATGCTAGAGTTAAGTCGTATAGCTTCTCATTTGTTATGGCTTGGACCTTTCATGGCTGATATTGGTGCGCAGACTCCTTTCTTTTATATTTTAAGAGAGAGGGAAATGATATATGATTTATTTGAAGCTGCCACGGGCATGCGAATGATGCATAATTATTTCCGTATTGGAGGAGTAGCTGTAGATTTACCCTACGGTTGGGTAGATAAATGCTTCGATTTTTGCTATTATTTCTTTCCAAAAGTGACCGAATATGAAAGACTTATTACACGCAATCCTATCTTTTTGAGACGAGTTGAGGGAGTAGGCATTATTAGTAGAGAAGAAGCAATAGATTGGAGTTTATCAGGACCCATGCTACGAGCTTCCGGAATCCAATGGGATCTTCGTAAAGTGGATCATTATGAATGTTATGATGAATTGGATTGGGAAATCCAATGGCAAAAAGAAGGAGATTCATTAGCTCGTTATTTGCTTCGAATCGGAGAAATGAAAGAATCTATAAAAATAATTAGACAGGCCCTAGAAATAATTCCGGGAGGTCCCTATGAGAATTTAGAGGTTCGACGTTTAAATAAGGGAAAAGATTCGAAATGGAACGATTTTGAATCTCGATTTATCAGTAAAAAACCTTCCCCTACTTTTGAGTTATCAAAACAAGAACATTACGTGAGAGTAGAAGCTCCCAAGGGGGAATTAGGAATTTTTTTTATAGGAGATGATAACATTTTTCCCTGGAGATGGAAAATCCGACCACCTGGTTTTATTAATTTGCAGATTCCTCCTCAACTGGTTAAAAGGATGAAATTAGCCGATATCATGACGACTTTGGGTAGTATAGATATCATTATGGGAGAGGTTGATCGTTAAAATGGTGATTAATATAGCAGATCTCGAAGAACAAGCTATCAATTTATTTTCTCGATTGGGATTTTCAAAAGAAATATATAGTCTTATATGGATTCTAATTGAAATAATTATCCTTCTATTGGGAATTACGATAGGAGTATTAGTTATTGTATGGCTCGAAAGAAAAATATCTGCGGGAATACAACAACGCATTGGACCTGAATACGCCGGTCCTTTGGGAATTATTCAAGCTTTGACGGATGGAATAAAACTACTGCTAAAAGAGGATATTATCCCATCTAGGGGGGATATTTGGTTATTTAGTATTGGACCAGCGGTAGTGTTGATACCTATTTTTTTAGGCTATTTAGTAATTCCCTTTGGTCGCCACATTGTTTTAATTGATCTTAGTATAGGCGTTTTTTTTTGGATTGCAATTTCAAGTATTGCTCCCCTTGGACTGCTTATAGCAGGATATGCATCCAATAATAAATATTCTTTTTTAGGTGGTCTCCGAGCTGCTGCTCAAGCTATTAGTTACGAAATTCCTTTAGCTTTATGTGTGTTATCTATATCTCTACGTGTGATTCGTTGGAATATGAGATTCATTTTTCCCTTTTTTTTTTTTATAAAATTTTTTAGTTATAAAAAGAGGGAAAAACAGAAGTTAATGGGATGAATATTCCGATCAAAAAACTAGATAGTCATATGGGTGAGATCAAACAGTTTACAAATCTTGCAGTAAGATGATTAAGTCCCATCCCCCATGTATAAGAGTGAGAGCATGCACAATCAGTGAAAACTGTGTGCCCCAGTTCATATATTAGTCATTGGGACCCAATAGCGGGGAGGCAAAGTATAAAAGTATGAAGTTACCGTCATTATATACTCAAAATCGAGCAAAGGTAGATGGTGAGAAACACCAAGATATAAAAAAGATTAGTGAAAAAACAAAAGAAACTGATATCTAGACCAAAGATATTTCCATAGAAATGGGATAACAATAAGGACTTGACATTGGTAGGGATGATCAAGTAGTACTTCCCCAGAACCCCGATCTACAATATGTTTCTATCTACTTAAAAAAATGGCTATCCAGAACGAAGTAAACCTTTAACACAGTTTTCTTTCTCTCGCAAAAAAAAAATACTGAAGGTTAAGATAGGTTCAAAAGCTCCTGTTATTTGTAGCAGACGGAATCTCATTGGTTCAATTTATGTATGATCTGGTGCTTTTTTTTTATTGTGTTCTTTATTTCTTAATGACCATTGAGAAGCCGTATGAAGTGAAAGTTTCACGTACGGTTTTGGAATAGAGATGAAAACAGTGATGTTTCTGTCGACTATAATTATCGAATAGTTCAAGTACAATTGATATAGTTGAAGCACAGTGCAGATATGGTTTTTTAGGATGGAATTTGTGGCGTCAGCCTATAGGGTTTTTAGCTTTTTTCATCTCATCTCTGGCAGAATGTGAAAGATTGCCCTTTGATTTACCAGAAGCGGAAGAAGAATTGGTAGCGGGTTATCAAACTGAATATTCGGGTATCAAATTTGGTTTATTTTACGTTGCTTCTTATCTAAATCTATTAGCTTCTTCATTCTTTGTAACAGTTCTTTACTTGGGCGGGTGGAACTTTTCAATTCCATTCATACCCATTCTGGAACATTTTGAATGGGATTCTATTTCTGGAATTAGCGGGGTCGTTAATATAACAATTGGGATCCTAATTATATTAGCTAAAGCCTATCTGTTCTTATTTATTTCTATCACGGCAAGATGGACCTTGCCTAGGATAAGAATGGACCAATTATTGGATCTTGGGTGGAAATTTCTTTTACCTATTGCTTTGGGTAATTTTTTACTAACAGCCTCTTTCCAACTTATTTTATTATAACTAACTCTTTTTTCTTCGTGAAGAGGTTCTTATCAATTTTGCAATATATCCAAATTTGATAGATCAAATCTATGAAGAGAAAGAAATTTCTATGATTATTCGAGGAGATTTTACACATGTTCTCCATGGTAACTGGGTTTATGAATTATAGTGAACAAGCAATACAGGCTGCGAGATACATTGGGCAAGGTTTTATGGTTACCTTATATCACATGAATCGTTTACCTATTACTATTCAATATCCCTATGAAAAATGGATCCCATCAGAACGATTTCGCGGGAGGATCCACTTTGAATTTGATAAATGTATTGCTTGTGAAGTATGCGTCCGTGTATGCCCGATCAATCTACCTGTTGTGGATTGGAAAGTCGGAATAGATATGGGGAAAAAACGATTGGAAAATTATAGTATTGATTTTGGAATTTGTATCTTTTGTGGAAATTGCGTGGAATATTGCCCCACAAATTGTCTAGCGATGACTGAAGAATATGAACTTTCGACCTATGATCGTCATGAATTAAATTATGATCACATTGCTTTAGGACGTTTACCAATATCCGTTGTTGAAGATTTAACAATTCAAACAATTCCGAGCTAAGCATATTAACTAACTTAGTATGTCTGAAGAAACTATGGACAAATTTTATGATCAAATCATTTCTACGATTATTCAGATTGAGCTCCGATTAAAGAGCATCTAAAATTTCTCAAATCAGGAATAAATAATTCTATTGACATTCCATTAATAATGTCAGATGTATGATTGATCGAAATCGATTATTGAGCTATAGATTAATTAATCAGTGCCCATATCAAATGAAATTACAAATCCAGTATAGCATATAGGTAAATGGGCTAACTTTTTATTTAGTGAATGGGAGGAAATAATATTCAAAGTTATTGTACACATAATGAATCGACCTGAATCTATATCTGATATTCTTTTGTTGGCTCCTCTAACGCTAAGTCTTCTATTAGGAGGTATAGGAGTAGTATTACTTACTAATATAATTTATTCCGCTCTTTCATTGGGGTTAGTTCTAATTTGTATATCTTTTTTCTATATTATACTGAACGCGGATTTCGTAGCTGTTGCACAAATCCTGATCTACATAGGAGCTGTTAATATTTTGATTCTATTTGCTGTGATGTTGATAAATAATCCAAAATATCCCAATTATGCCGCTCCCTGGACTATCGGAGATAGCATTACTTCAATAGTTTGTACAAGTCTTTTTTGTTCACTAATTACTATTATCTTGAACATATCATGGTTCGGAATATTTCTGACTCAAAAATCAGATCAAATGTTAGAACGAGATTTAACGAACAATATTCAACGTATTGGGGCTCATTTATCCACTGATTTTTTCCTTCCATTCGAACTTATTTCTCTAATTCTTCTAATTGCTCTTATAGGAGCCATTACTATAGCTCGTCGAGAAGAAACAGTTTGAAAATGAAAGCTCTCGTGCGGCATAAATACGCTGTTTTATCTTCATAGATCGTGTCATGTAAATTAGAAACTACCACTTTTGTTTGTATCTGAAGAGATCAAGGTATGAAGAATTCCTCTATTATGCTCGAACATGCGCTTCTTTTAGGTGCTTATTTATTCTCTATCGGTATTTATGGGCTAGTAACAAGTCGAAACATGGTTAAAGCACTTATGTGTCTTGAGCTAATACTCAATGCAGTTAATTTAAACCTAGTAACATTCTCCTATTTTTTTGATAGTAGGCAAGTAAAGGGGGATATCTTTTCGATCTTTGTTATAGCTATTGCTGCTGCTGAAGCAGCTATTGGATTAGCTATTGTTCTGGCAATATATCGTAACAGAAAATCAACTCGTATCGATCAATTTAATTTGTCAAAATGGTAATAAAGATCTCCTTCCATATGAAAAATAATTTGTATATCTATTTCTATTCAAATAGATACTAGGTTTGTCTCCCTAAAAATAGATCTAAATCCTTTATTTATAGTTATAGTTTATAGAGGGATTTTTTTCTAAAATCAATCAAGAGCATAATTCATATTTATAACTCATTATCCAAATGATCTATTTAAGACCAGATTGGATAAAATGTTTTATAAAGCAAAAAAATAGAATCCGAATCTATTCATTATATCACCGATAATACAATTATTGATTTGCTTGATATTCATAATATATCATCACTGGCCATATATTAAAAAAATCTTATTCAATGAAACACTTTTTCTACTAATGGAGTTCTTAGAGAGAATGGCACATTCAGTCAAAATTTATGATACATGTATTGGTTGTACCCAGTGTGTACGAGCGTGTCCCACAGATGTATTAGAAATGATACCTTGGGAAGGATGTAAAGCTAAGCAAATTGCTTCTGCTCCAAGAACAGAAGACTGCGTAGGTTGTAAGAGGTGTGAATCGGCTTGTCCAACGGATTTTTTAAGTGTACGTGTTTATTTATGGCATGAAACAACGCGCAGTATGGGTCTAGCTTACTGATCCATCAAAAAAGAAAAAGAGTTAGTCCCATACATATTTTTCATTCTCCTTTTCCTCTTTCACTGATCAAAACCCATATTCGACCCAAAAATGAAGGCATGGGTTTTGATATAGAAAGTCTCTTTTCTCTTCATTATGAGTCATTTACCTTGGTTAACAATAATTGTTATTTTGCCCATATCTGCGGGGTTATTAATCCCTTTATTTCCCCATAAAGGAAATAAAATGATTCGATGGTATACCCTAGGTATTTGCTTATTAGATCTTCTTTTAATGACCTATATATTCCGTTATCATTATCATTTTGATAATTCATTAATCCAATTGGAAGAGGATTATAACTGGATAAGCCTTATTCATTTTCATTGGAAACTGGGAATTGATGGATTTTCCATTGGGCTTATTTTATTAACGGGATTTATAACTACTTTAGCTACTTTAGCTGCTTGGCCAGTTACTCGAAATCCGCGATTATTCTATTTCTTGATGTTGGCAATGTACAGCGGACAATTGGGATTATTTGCTTCTCGAGATATTCTTCTTTTCTTTCTCATGTGGGAGTTGGAACTAATTCCTGTGTACTTACTTTTATGCATGTGGGGAGGAAAAAGACGTCTCTATTCAGCCACAAAATTTCTTTTGTATACTGCGGGTGGTTCCATTTTTATTTTAATGGGAGCTTTAAGTATGGGTCTCTATGGATCTCATGGACCAGCATTCGATTTCGAATTATTAGCTAAAAAAGATTATCCCATCACACTTGAAGTGCTATTCTATTTAGGGTTTTTGATCGCTTATGCAATAAAATTACCAATCTTCCCTTTACATACCTGGTTACCGGATACTCATGGGGAAGCACATTATAGTACATGTATGCTTTTGGCCGGAGTTCTATTGAAAATGGGAGGATATGGGTTGATTCGGATCAATATGGAATTGTTACCTCATGCTCATTCTTTGTTTTCACCGTGGTTGATTATCATAGGAGCAGTGCAAATTATCTATGCAGCTCTAACTTCTATGGGTCAACGCAATTTGAAAAGAAGGATAGCCTATTCATCAATATCTCATATGGGTTTTGTCATTATAGGAATTGGTTCCATGACGTATACAGGTCTCAATGGAGCCATTTTGCAAATGATTTCTCATGGATTAATTGGCGCTGCACTTTTTTTCTTAGTAGGAACAAGTTATGATAGGATACGTACTCTTTTTCTTGATGAAATGGGAGGAATCGCTATATCAATTCCTAAAATCTTTACTATGTTCAGTAGCTTTTCAATGGCTTCTCTTGCATTGCCAGGAATGAGTGGTTTTGTAGCAGAATTTATGATATTTTTGGGCATAATTACTAATCATAATTATTCTTCGACCTTTCGGATCATTATTACTGCAATAGCGGCAATTGGAATGATATTAACTCCCATTTATTTGTTATCCATGTTACGTCGAATGTTTTATGGATATAAGGTTTTTAATATCCCGAATCCTTATTTTCAAGATTCGGGACCACGCGAACTTTTTATTTTGATCTGTCTCTTTCTACCAATCATAGGTATTGGTCTTTACCCCGATCTAGTCCTATTTTTATATAGTGCTAAGGTGGAAGCTATTTTTTCTCAATCTTTCTATTTATCAAAATCATTTTTTTAATAGATAATAGAATCTTCCAGAAGAATTGGAAACTATAACTATATAATAGTTTCTAGTTATTTCTATCTTTATGAGAAGACATTAATACGAATGAAATAGAGAAAATCGCTCTCTAGTTCGAGTTATTTCAAGTAGTTTTTATCCCCTTTGAAATAACTTGGACGAACTCCCTATCAATTCAATAACATAGAATTACTGATGACTATTCGTAAATAATCAATATTTTTTCTATTCTATTGAAATAAATATTAAATAAGAATAAGGTATCCTTTTTCATACTTATACAAAGTGTATATGCCAGAAACCAGATTTGAACTGGTGACACAAGGATTTTCAGTCCTCTGCTCTACCAACTGAGCTATCCCGGCTGTTCCCCTGTGCATCATACTAGCACAGTAACCAAACTCCTGTCAACTAGCAAAAAGGGTAAAAGACAGCATTTGAACGAGTAGAAGCAACGATACAACTAAAAACATCATTTATACAATAAATAATACACAATATATATATATTGTGTATTATTTGTGTATGTTATATACAGTTATATACAAAGATGTATATAGAAGAGAAGCAGACATTGGTCATACAATTAAAACTTCTTATGTTCTAAGACACTTAAGAAATCGAAAATAAAACAGATAACCTGGGGATAGAGGGACTCGAACCCTCACGATCTATAAAACCAACGGATTTTCCTCCTACTCCAATTTTCATTGTTGTTGACATTGACATGTAGAATTGGGCTCTATCTTTATCCTCGTACAATTAATTACTTCCAAAAATGGATTGTATCCAATCCAAATTATGTTGATTCGTTAGAATAGCTTCCGTTGAGTCTCTGCACCTATCCCGTTCTCGGAAAGGAAACTATTGTCTCTAGAAATCGGATTTGGCTCAGGATTGCCCATTCAAAATATCCCAGGGTTCCCTGGATTTGGATGCTATCACTTGGTAAGTTTCCATACCAAGGCTCAAAAAATTTAAGTCCGTAGCGTCTACCGATTCCGCCATATCCCCTTCTTGTAGAACGAAATCATAAAACAATAATTGCATCCCATCAATTATTTCATTTGCATGAGCATTATATTCTTTCTGCATTTTTGATGCAATGTTGTTATCGTCCCATCCTACACCGCAAAAATATCCCTTTCTCTATTTAGAATCTTATCGAAATCATATTTCCCTTCTATAAGTCTTTTTTCAATTCAATAATACTGTTCCACCTGGGACGGAAGGATTCGAACCTTCGAAATAACAGGACCAAAACCTGCTGCCTTACCGCTTGGCCACGCCCCATTATTGTTTTATAATAATCCATTAAGATAAATTGATGCAATGTTTCATTTGAATCTGAATTACATTATTATAATTCGATTCGCTATGCAATTATGCATAACCGGAGGGGCATAGATTCTTGAGTTAATCAGATATCTAACTATAGGGGAACCTAAAAAGAAACAAGAATATACATTCATTGGTCATTCCCTATCAGAATAGGTAAAATATTGTATAAATAAATGATCCCTTCCAACTCGAAGACTAAAAGTCTAATCTTGTCCAACAATTCGATGGATTGGACAAATACTTTTAGATCTTTACATTATTCATCGGAGAATCAAAATGTCAGTTATCCTCAACTTCCATATTTGTCTAGACGATGTCGCTTTTCATTTGAATAATCCCTTTTTTGCCAAATTGCCTGAAGCTTATGCAATTTTTGATCCAATTGTTAATGTAATGCCCATTATCCCTCTGTTCTTTTTTTTATTAGCCTTTGCTTGGCAAGCTGCCGTAAGTTTTCGATAACGATAATCTAAGTTTTTATCGATTTTTGTTTGTATTCACTTGATACGGAAAAAACATATCTATTTTTTTTTTCTATCATTTTATTCTGATTAGTTATTACAAATTATTATTAGTTAGTTGTTACAATTTAACTATTTCTAATTGGATCATTTTCATTCACTAAAGTGATGTAACACTCTTTTTCCTTGTTCTGATGTTTATTTTGTGATACATCTATTCTCGACAGATCAAAATAACTTTAGTCAATATCAACGGCATCACAGTTGCAGTTTAGTTGATTAGCTAGTGATTAGAATATGTTATTTTCTAATAACATATCTTTCAATATTCTATTGAAAGAACGAGTAAGGATGATAATTTATCTATTCCAAATTTTCTTCTATTTTAGACACAGACTGTACTTGTTTCAACAAGTTTAGGATAGTTTAATTAGTATTCGAATTCCTATTTATCCTGTTCAATTCCGAGCAAAGAAGAAAAGAGAAACATGAATAGATTCAATTTTGAATCTGCTTTTTTTCTTTGCTCAGCCAATGCCAATATATGATACAAAAATTGATGATCTATTCCGTTTTCTAATAAGAATAATTTCGGAGATTACATAATGCTTACTCTTAAGCTGTTCGTTTACACAGTAGTGATATTTTTTGTTTCTCTCTTTATCTTTGGATTCCTATCAAACGATCCAGGACGAAATCCTGGGCGTAAAGAATAGAAAAGAAGATTAGGATTAGAAAGTAGATTTTGTAAAATCAGACTGAACGGAGAGAGAGGGATTCGAACCCTCGGTACAAAATAGTTTGTACAACGGATTAGCAATCCACCGCTTTAGTCCGCTCAGCCATCTCTCCTAGATGGCGGATCTAAAATGAATATAGCATTTCACTAAATAAAGACCAACATTTGTGAGAATCCAATTTTCTTTTTTTATTCCATTCCAAACAATTTTTCGCTTTCTCTAGCCCGGCCAGTATCTGGCCAGGCCATTATCTTTCCTAGATAAGGAATTAATTGACTAAATTATGAAGAATACAGTGCTCTACCTAATCTGAAAGCTAAAATCATTATTAGAAAAGTAACAGTAATAAAAAGGGCTATCAAAATTTGACCTTGTGATATCATTTCTTATATTTCCTTTTATGTATTCTATTTTTATCTTCTATATTTTTTAATTCCAATTATTTCAGATTAGAATCTGGATAAGATGTTCTAGATTGGATTGAAAATGTATAGATCATATTGAAGGGTAAAAAAGAGATTTCAAAGACTAAAAGTGGATCATTTTTTATTTTCTATATCTGTCATAAAGAAAAACTAATTCCAAATTACTTGAATTATTCTAAAGAATGTGTTAATAATCATAACAACTATCTATAATTAGACTAGTTACTAAAGAAAAAAATCATACTATTAGTCATGGTACAATATTGGGATTTTTCTTGTAAGAGTAAAAACAAAACAATAAGGTAAGGGACGGAAGAAGTGAAAAGAAACTATTTGTTATTGAGTTTTCAGGAATAGGAAAATATGATGATCGAAACTTGCATTAGATTCTTATTAGAATCTAAAAATTACTTTTTATTTTCCTTCCCTATTGGACAAAAAATCGATCTGTATGATACAATGAAATTGTGGCGGGTATAGTTTAGTGGTAAAAGTGTGATTCGTTCTATCATTATATTCAACAGAGTTGAAGGATCTTTCAACTCTCGTTTCTATTTTTTTATTATAAAAAACTCTATTTACTATATAGGTTCTAAACCTCTCCTATGAATACCCTGGGTCAGGAAAGGAATTGTGCGCATTCTCGTCATTTGAATTTGGAATGATAAAATGACCATATTTTCCATTCAAGATGGCGAAACAGAATGTAGAATTTTTGAAAGGATTAGACCGATCTATCTAATCGGATCAATCAAAGATCCATGGATATCAAAATATTCTTTTTCATCGTAACTAAACTAAATGTTCAACTACGAGAATAACAAAAGTTGGAGTCAAATAGCTAGGTAACAGTGACTTTGGTTTACTTTAGTCACCGTGATTTTGTTTGAGCTCGGTGAAATTTGATTTCCTCTAGGATCGCAATCAGTAGAAATAGGGAACGAAGTAATTAGAAAGATTTTTGAGTCCAATATTAAGAATTTTTCAATCTTATCTTTCTATAGGGATCATCTATCAAGTGAATAGGTATTTTCTATTTTAGGTTCTTCACCTGAAGTTAAGAGTAAAGAACTACAAATACAACTAACATAGATGTTATGGAGCAGAGCATAAATAATTTATGTATTATGTGAAATGTGAAAAAGCGTTTTTTTTTTCAGACCTCCCTTTCTATCTCTCTCTCATGGAGGAGCCGAATGAAATGAAATTTTCATGTTCGGTTCTGAATTAGAGGCGTTAATCAACGTCGACTATAACCCCTAGCCTTCCAAGCTAACGATGCGGGTTCGATTCCCGCTACCCGCTCATTCATCTTTCTTATTCTTATTTCATTTTTCATGTCCATGTTACCTACCTATTCTTTCTCTTTCGTTCCCGAATCTCGTTGTGAATAGAGAAAAAATCATACTTTTTTATTCCCAATCGAGAAAGTATTTCAAGGAATCATGAAAATAAAGCGTCCATCGTCTAATGGATAGGACAGAGGTCTTCTAAACCTTAGGTATAGGTTCAAATCCTATTGGACGTAATAATTCGTCGTTATGCTTTGCTTTGTTAAATGTCGCAAAATGATTATTTAGCTCTTTTATACTATTTCGAGCATAATAAAAAGTTGGAGATTTTCTTGAATAGCTTCTTTTAAGAGATCTTCCGCTTCTTGCGTGAATGCCCCAGTAGAACGTATAATTTCTCCAAACTGGGGTTTCTTTTTTACTAAAGACTCGCGCAAGTTAGAAATAAATTTTTTAACTTGTACGATCTCTAATACATCTAGATATCCATTTGTTCCGGTATAAATCATAGCTATTTGTTCTTCCACTGTCAAAGGATCTGATTGAGATTGCTTGAGCAACTCGCGTAATCGTTGACCTCTTGCCAATTGATCTTGCGTAGTTTTATCAAGATCAGAAGCGAATTGTGCAAAAGATTCTAACTCTGCAAGTTGAGCTAATTCTAATTTTAATTTCCCAGCTACTTGTTTCATAGCTTTCATCTGAGCTGCGGATCCTACTCTAGATACGGAAAGACCCACATTAATGGCAGGTTGAATTCCTGCATTGAATAGATCAGCTGACAAGAAGATTTGTCCGTCGGTAATGGAAATGACGTTAGTGGGAATATAAGCTGAGACATCTCCAGCTTGAGTTTCAACTATTGGTAAAGCAGTCAAACTACCTCCACCTAACTGCGAATTTAATTTAGCTGCTCTTTCTAATAAGCGAGAATGTAAATAGAAAACATCTCCTGGATAAGCTTCCCGGCCAGGTGGCCTTCTTAATAGAAGAGACATTTGTCGATAAGCTTGTGCTTGTTTGGAAAGATCATCATAAATGATTAATGTATGTTGTTCTTTATACATAAAGTATTCGGCTAAAGCTGCTCCTGTATAAGGAGCAAGATATTGTAATGTAGCAGGAGAATCTGCAGTTTCCGCTACCACAATGGTATACTCCATTGCGCCACGTTCTTGGAACGTATTAACTACCTGAGCTACCGAAGAAGCTTTTTGACCAATAGCGACATAAACACATATTACATTCTGATTTTTTTGATTTAGAATTGTATCTGTAGCTACTGCCGTCTTACCGGTCTGTCTGTCCCCAATAATCAATTCTCGCTGACCGCGTCCTATAGGGATCATAGAATCAATAGCAATAAGACCCGTTTGAAGAGGTTCATATACAGAACGTCTTGAAATAATACCTGGAGCGGGAGATTCGATCAATCGAGATTGGGAAGATGAGATCTTCCCCTTACCATCAATAGGTCGAGCTAGCGCATTTACAACTCGACCTAAATAAGCATCACTTACTGGTATCTGAGCAATTTTTCCCGTTGCTCTCACGGAACTACCCTCTTGTATCATCAAACCATCACCCATTAATACAGCTCCAACATTATCTGATTCTAGATTTAGGGCAATACCTACTGTACCATCTACAAATTCTACTAATTCCCCTGACATTACTTTATCAAGACCATGAATACGAGCAATGCCATCTCCTACTTGAAGTACAGTGCCAATATTAACAACCTTGACTTCGTTATTATATTGTTCAATCTGTTTACGTATCATACTACTGATTTCATCGGGTCGAATAGTTACCATTAACACTAGTTAATTCTCTTTTGAAAAATAAGACCTAAATTATACGAATAGAGTTTCATTGAAAACAAAAAACATAAGTATATATGAATATATATATTATATATATATATATTATTATTAATTAATCAGTTATGAATCAGTTATGTTTTTCATGGCTAGGAGCAAGTCGATATTATGTTCGATCGTACGTAAATGTAACTCGCTATTCAGACGATTATTCAAAGTTCCTAGAGCTCTTTGAACAGCTTGGCGAGAAATTTGTTGTCGAACCTTTTCAATTACTCTTTGTTGTTCCAAGTGAACGGTTTCATTCTTTGAATTTTCTAACTGTTTCAAATTAACAGAAGCAAGATTGATAAGCTTTTCTTTTTCTTGTTCTATTTCAGAGTATCCATTTTCCCGAATTTCACGCGCTCGCATTTCTACTTCGCGTAAGCGAGCCCGGGCTTGCTCAAGCTGATTAGCAGCTCCTTTACATAATTCTTCAGAACTCTGAATAGTACTCACTATTTTCTGTTTACGGTTATCTAATAAATTACTTAATGAAAGTAGATTATCTATTCATAAGTTGAACGAATAATCTCTTCCCAAACCGAACACGAATCTTTCGATTCATTCGGCTTTCCCGCTCGGTTTTTTACCAAGCCTACCCTTTTCGTTCATATTATGGAAATAAAAAAAAAAAGATCAATCTATCAAAGACCGAAATCTACGAAGGGCTCTTTTGCCAAAAGGGGTTTTTTATTATCAACTGAGTTGTTGTTTTTTCTTTTCGTATTTTTTCTTGAATAAATTCGCTTTTGTGTAGGTCGTCGGTTCCGCATTTAAACCCCAAAAATTGGATTGGATGGGAGATTAGGACTATTTTTCAGTAGATAGATTGAATAATTCCATTGATATGAATGTTATATATCGAATTAACCTCCAACTATGCCTTTGAACTCATCTCATATTAGCACAGCGGTTGAAAGAGTACCAGTTTTGCTTGGACTTCAAGCAGTTTAGCTTTAACCATTCTAAAGATTTTCCCATATTGGTTGGGATTGGTCAAAAATTTCCCAATCAATTACGAAATGCTATAGTTCTTCCATATTGATTTTTTTTTAGAAGTAATTCGTTGAGATCATGCACTTTTCTATCTACAAAATGCAGTTGGTTGGATCCAGCTAGATTATTCAAATATACAACTCGCACACACTCCCTTTCCGAAATAGGTCAGTACACCAAGCACCACACTGAGATTTATTATATTTGTTTCTAAAATATTGGTATTTAACCTGAAACCCTCAGCGGAGGATAAAAAAATTAGGGAAATGAAAGAATCAGTTACATTTTTCATACGCTCTCCCCTCATAGATAAGGATACTTTCACAAAGTTTTTTCTCCAACTCGATTCATTCTGGATAAACAGATTTCGAGTACTTAGTAAGTCCCAGGTCCCGCATAACGATAAATAAGGATAGAATAAAAAAAAACTTTGCTCAACCTATCTACTTCTCCGAGTGTCGCAAGTCTTTCTGACCAAAACAAGTGACGTATAAGTCCATTATTTATGGATCAGCCCCTCCCCTATTGGCTGAACAAGAAAATTGATCAAAGGGGGGGGGTCCTTAAAATCCCAAAGGATACGGATTTTAGTCTCCGAGATTAAACAAATGGATTAGCAAATAAAAGTGCTAGAGCTACAACTAATCCATAAATAGTTAAAGCTTCCATAAAAGCTAAACTTAGCAGTAAGGTACCTCGTATTTTACCCTCCGCCTCTGGTTGTCTCGCAATACCTTCAACAGCTTGTCCCGCAGCAGTGCCTTGACCAATGCCAGGTCCAATAGAAGCAAGGCCTACGGATAATCCAGCAGCAATAACGGAAGCAGCAGAAATCAAAGGATTCATGGTAATCTCCTCTTAGATTAATAAATGGTGGATAATATGATAGTTTTATCTATTGATTTGATTGTTCACGTTCAACTAGAGAACAATTTCTTTTCTTTGAAAACAACTCAATTTTGATTCGACAAAATGGTATTAAAAAATTATATAATACAAAAAAGGTAAATCCTCTACCCTTCCTTATATTATATTCTTTTTTAGATGAAATATCCTATCTCTAATTCTTTAGAGATAGAATATAGAAACAAACTATGTACATAAAACGTATGTATCCCTTCGAGTCATTGCTCGAAACCGGGATACACACATAGTTTACTAAACTAATTCCCATTAGTAAACCTATTTATTAATGTAGATATGAATCTACAAATATGATCTATTCTATCTATTGATTTTATCGACGGGTGAGGTGATCCTTAATCTTTCGACTAAGATCTTAGAGATTCAGTATTTTCATTTATGACTATAATTAAGGGAGAATCAAAATGGAAAGAACATTTAACGTTTTATAAATGAGCAAATGATTATTATTAATTTGAATTAAAAGACTAAGTCCAATTAATTAAATTAATGATGACCCTCCATGGATTCTCCTATATAAGCTGCGGCTAGAGTTGCAAAGATTAGAGCTTGAATGCCACTTGTAAATAATCCTAGGAGCATTACAGGTATAGGTACCACTAAAGGTACTAAGGAAACAAGAACGGCAACTACCAATTCGTCAGCTAATATATTTCCAAAAAGTCGAAAACTAAGTGATAGAGGTTTCGTAAAATCTTCTAATATGTTAATCGGTAAAAGTATTGGGGTTGGTTGAATATATTTACCAAAATAGCCTAAACCCCTCTTTGTAAGACCTGCATAAAAATAAGCTACTGATGTGAGCAAAGCTAGAGCTACTGTAGTATTAATATCATTTGTAGGCGCGGCTAATTCCCCATGAGGTAATTGAAAAATTCCCCAGGGGAAAAGAGCACCTGCCCAATTAGAAACAAAGATAAATAGAAACATGGTTCCTATAAAAGAAACCCAAGGACCATATTCTTCTTCGCCAATCTGAGTTCTAGCCAAGTCCCGAACAAATTCGAGAACATATTCCACAAAATTTTGAGCTCCGTTTGGAACAATTTGTGGGTCTTGAACAGCTAGAGTAGCTGAACTTAATAATATAGCAATTACAATCCAGGAAGTTATAAGTACCTGTGCATGAACTTGGAACCCCCCTATTTGCCAATAAAAATGCTGACCTACTTCCACACCGGATATCTCATAGAAAAAATTCAGCGTGTTAATAGGAAATTGTACAATATTCATATTACCCTTTCTATATAAAGATGAATTAAAAAAAAAATGATTTTGGTTCAATGACCGATTTCTCAATTATTTCACTATCATCAGTCAGGCTACGAAAGAAAATAATGAAATAAATATATCTTAATCCATTCTCTAAGATTTGGGAATAGTAGCCAACTTAGTTTTAGCTTCTCTTTTTTTTTGTCTATTCACTTTTTCTAAAATTACAATGCTCTCTCTACCCGTGCGAATTGCTAAAATTAATTTATTTAGGATCAGTCGGATTGGTCCTCTACCATCATCATTGGCTGGGATTGGGATATCCACGAGATCCGGGTCACAATCTGTATCAACTAAGCAAATTGTGGGAATACCCAAAGTTCTACATTCCCGAATAGCAGTATATTCTCCTTTTTGATCGAGAATTATTACAATATCGGGCAATTTTTTCATGTATCTAATACCTCCCAGATCTTCCTGTAATTTGTTCAATTCTCTCCTGAGTATTGCTGCTTCTTTCTTCGTAAATTGATCAAATCCTCCCGTCTTTTTTTTTTTCATTAAATTTTTGAATTTTTCAAGTCTTGCTTCTGTAGTAAACCAATTAGTTAACATACCCGCGAACCATTTTTTGTTTACATAATGACATCGAGCTGCTAAAGCAGCTAATTTAGCTGCATCAGCTGTTTGATGTTTTGTACCAACTATCATAAATTGTTTTCCTCTTTTTGCTCCATCAAACACAAAATCACAGGCTTCTGATAAAAAACGAGCGGTATAAGTCAAATTTATAATATGACTATTTTTACGTTCTTTAAAAATGTAAGGTGCCATTTTAGGATTCCATTTTTTTGTCTCATGACCAAAATGAACTCCTACTTTTACCATCTCTTTCAAATTGATGTTCCAATTTTTTTTCGTCATTTTCTTCTTTTACTTTTTAATATGAACTGGATGTAATATCTACATTCCAATGGAATGGGTTAGATTGCTTGCCGTAGCATACTTGGTACAAGATAAGTATTCATTTGATTTTTTATTTCTTTTTTATACAATTAAATTAAAGCAAATTGTTATATTTCTTTCTTTACTCGTTTTGATTTTTTCTTTATTTTGACTAGTTTTTTTAGAACTTTTTTTTTTTGTTTTTGCAATAAAAATTTCAAGAAAAAATCTTTCACTTTTATTCTAAATATACTTTTCTTACTCATTTTCGGATCTATTTTACTCCGTTTTTTCAAAGGGTTGAATCCAGTACCAACAGGTATCATTCTCCCGAGAATAACATTTTCCTTCAAGCCCTTTAACCAATCAATGCGACCTTGAAGAGCAGATTTCGCTAAGACCCGAGCAGTTTCCTGAAAACTCGCTTCCGATAGAAAACTTTGAGTATTCAGAGATGCCTTTGTCATTCCCAATAAAATGGTTCGATAATTTATTCTTTTTTCGAGAGCACGATCCATTCTTTGTGCTTGTGATAATCCAATGAGTTCTCCGGGTAAAAAAAGACTATTTAGTCCATTTTCAAAATTTTTATTTTCGGACTTTTCGACATCTACAACTAAAACTTTCGATGTAATTTGGCGCACAATAATTTCTATATGCTTATCAGAAATTTGTACCCCCTGGGATCGATAAATCTTTTGAATTTCATTGACCAATTGATTCTGACTATCCTCCATAGTTATTCTAACACTGGTGAATGACCCCCAAAAGTTTCCAAAAAATCTTGCCAGGTGTCTGTTCAATTCTTTCAATTTTTTTTTTCGATTTTTCGATATTAAAGTATTCGAGCGGGCTTCTGATAATTGTTCAACTTTAGGAAGACCTTGAATTATATCATCGGATTTTAATCTTTCGTATGACATGGTCATTAATGTATCTCCTTCGTAAAGAATTTTCCCATAATAACTATTATGAGTTGCTCCTCGAGTACCCAAATAGGGTTTAGCTAATCTAATGATAAAAGATTCCTCACGAATAACTACAATTTGACCAGATTCTTGGAGTTGTTTATCTTCGAATATCCATATACTTTTGCAAAAAAATTGTCCAAGGCTGACTACTGGAAATGTTTTTTCAAAAAAATTGGATAGGGAAAAGTACAAATGAAAATTGAAAAGAATATTTCTGCATGAATCAAATTGAAAAATTTCCCTCTTTTCGTCCATAAAATAGCATTTAGCTACTTGAAAAGTATTCGAGTCATTGTTAGAAATTGAACGTTCATTTAGTAATACTTTTTTATAAGTCATCAAACGACAGTATGGAAAACGATTAGCAATACTATGTAAATAACCCAGGAGACCTGACAATGCAATTTTTTTATTTGCATCCGACTTTTTTACTGTATTTAAGCTTTTTAAATCATTAAACAAAACGATTTGCAAAAAATCAGAAGTAGACAGAATAATAAAAGATTTCTCTTTTTTATTCTCATTAGGTACTGAACGAATAGTTCCCTTACTAAGTAATTTACTTTGATCATTCGAAACAAAAGAATTAGTGTGACCTAATTTGTTATGAAACAAAAATGGAGAACTTGCCATATTAAAAAAAGGGTATTTCAGCAAGCTAATTTGAATCATATTGATAATGATCTTATTTGTTCTTACTGAAATGAGAGAAGCATAAGCCTTTTTTCTTTTCAATCTGGGCCTTCCGTCTAATTGATTTTCAAGAAAATTCCTTTCTTTTTCAATCGAATAACCCCCGAGAATATTCCCATATTTTATCATTTTTGAACAAGGGTCATTCAAAAAAGCAAAAATGTTGTTATTTTCATTTTTATAGAAAATAGATTCTATAGGCATTCTAAGAATTAAATGAGGATAAGGGATTCTTCGCTTTCCCAATTGTTTATCACACCATAATGGTCTGATGAGTTCATTTTTTACCCTCATATTGTTGGTATTTTCAAAAAGAATGGTGCAATCGATAGAGTCTTGATGCTCGTTAGCTATGGTTCGATCAGTTTCGAGATAATTGAAGATTTTTTTCCCTCTTTCAAAACAGTTTGAGTCAACTGATTCGTGTTTCACCTGATCCACTGAATAATTTGAAAGTGATTTATGCTTGTAAAGAAGAAGTTCTGTAATATGCACTTGATCTTGATCTTTATGAAAAGCAGATTCATATATCCCTCCCGATAATACCCATAAATGAGTTGTCTTTTCTATTAAATTAGACGGCATAGGGATATTCCAGTGCATTTCTCCTGTCAGGCCAGAATATATAGATTTCTTTACTTTCTCTTTAAAAGGGGGTTTTTTTGCACGAATCTCAGCAATTATTTGTTCCGATTCCACGAGTTGATTATTCTGAATGAATAGCAAGCTTTCTGGCGGAATCGTTAAGTTTTGTACTTCATATTGGTTATCGATAGTCACGTCTAAACTATTATGACATATATAAGCAGGGTGCCCATGACGGGTGCGGGTAGGAAAAACGAAATTTTCGTTGAATTCCATTTTCCCGGTGAACGGGGCTCGTATATGTTCTGCAATGTCACCCGTAAATACCCCACCAGTATGAAAAGTCCTTAATGTTAGTTGAGTTCCCGGCTCTCCAATTGATTGACCTGCAATAATGCCAACTGCTTCTCCTAATTCGATTAAGTTACTATGAGTAGTATTCCAACCATAACATAATTGACAAATACAAGATATACTTTTGCAAGTAAAAGGGGTTCGTATATATATTGGTTGTATTTGGAAATAATAGAATTGATTGGCAAGTTTAATCCCAATATCTTCATTGCGCGTGGCAATACATCTTCCCTTTATATATACATCATCTGCTAATACGCGCCCAATGAGTGTTTGTAGAACAAATTGATTTTTGATTGTTTCTTGATCTTGAATAAGATTTACAAAAAGACCTTGGATAGTACCACAATCTACTTTACGTACAACGAGGTGTTGTACTACTTCAACAAGTCTACGTGTGAGATATCCAGCATCTGCTGTTCGTATAGAAGTATCTACAACTCCTTTACGAGCACCGTAACAGGAAATAATATATTCTGTTAAGGAAAGTCCTTCCCGTAAATTTCCTTGAATGGGTAGATCGACAATTTTTCCTTGAGGATCTGACATTAATCCTCTCATACCTACTAATTGGTGAACTTGAGATATACTTCCTCTAGCTCCTGAAAAGGACATCATATGTACTGGATTAAGAGGATCAGTCATCTTAAAATTCGGATTCATTTCTCGTTTCAAATATTCACTGGTAGCATGCCATATCTCAATCAATTGACGTAATTTTTCCACTGCATGTACATTTCCATAATCATGATGTCTTTCCGAAGCAAACCCTTGTTGTTGCACATCTTGGATAAGCCATAGTTTAGCTGGTGTTGTTAAAAGATCATCAATTCCTAATGAAATAGCTGCATCGGTAGCTTGCTGAAAACCTAAAATCTTCAGTTGATCTAATACATGTGATGTATATGTCATTCCAAATTGATTTACGAATCTTTTAATAAGGTGCTTCATAACAAATTTATCCATCCCTTTATTAAAAAAGGGCACTTCAAAAGGAAAGGGTATTTTGAATTTAGGTTGTATCATAAGAATAAAATGGGGTATTTTGAATTTAGGTTGTATCATAAGAATAAAATATCTCCATTTTGGATAAAATCTCCCCAAAATGGGTTGGGGAGTAGGAATCGGCAATGGGTTTAAGCTCCAAAGCTCCCTTAATCTTTATCTCTGCATGAATGAAAGGATCATAAGATTAATAACATTAAATTCTGAATAGTGACAGTTCTTGTCGGATATCATAAGTCCACAAGCCTTTTATAGCTTCTTCTATTTCTCGATTAAAACGAATACGACCAACGGTCGTTCGAATGTATTTATTCAGTATTTCCCCCACTCTACATTTTCTTATTCGAAAATGATCATAGATTTCGTAGAAGGTACCGAAAGATTCATATTGAACTTCGATAGGAAGTTCTCGATTTACTGAATTAATAATAGAGGTATCTATATCTCTCCTCCATCGGAGCCATAAAGGACTGTCTAAATCAATTTGTTTTTGTTCATAAGCTTTAAGCGCATCATCATAGCTATAAAACGAAGGTGAGACGATCTTCTTTTTTGAATTATTCGGGTGGTATCTATTTTCATAAATGCCGTGGTTTTTTTGAATAGTGGATCTATAAAGTCCTAGAAGCATATCTTGAGTCGGTACACAAATAGGGTCTCCTATAGTTGGAGAGATAAGATTGAGATGAGAAAACATAAGTAAACGAGCTTCTACTTGAGCTTCCATAGATAAAGGTATGTGGACAGCCATCTGATCTCCGTCAAAGTCTGCATTAAATCCTGCACAAACCAATGGGTGTAACCGAATGGCACGTTCTTTTATTAAAATGGGTAGAAATGCTTGTATTCCTAATCTGTGTAAGGTGGGTGCTCGATTTAACAATATGGGATGTCTTTGGATAGTCTGTTTAAGTACGTTCCATATAATAGGTTTCCTATCTCGAATTAAAAATTTAGCAGTTCTTAGATTGGGAGCAATCTGTCGTTCAACTAGATCACGAATTAAAAATGCTTGAAAAAGCTCTATTGCGATTTCTCGGGGTAATCCACATTGATACAATGAGAGATGGGGACCTACCACAATAACAGAACGACCTGAATAATCGACCCGTTTTCCAAGTAAATTTTCACGAAATCTTCCTTCTTTCCCTTGGAGGAAATCTGAGAACGATTTATAAGGTCTATCCTTATTATCTTTCACCGGTTGCGCGCCTATACTGTTATCAAGAAGTGCATCTACAGCTTTTTGGACTAATTTCTTTTGATCAAACAATAAATTTGGTATTAGAAATGCACGAGTCCATTCTATGGATTCTAAAAGATTATTATTTCGACGGATCACTTTTAGATAAAGTTCATTGAGATCCGAAGTAATCACTCCACCTTCATTTAATTTATACATTGGCCTCAGGTCGGGAGGAAGAACTGGTAATAGGCATAAAACCATCCATTGTGGTTCTACATTTGTTTGAATAAAATATTGAGCAAATTTCATCCGTCTAACCAGGCGATCCTTTCTTCTTTGAAGTGAGAGAAGTTTTTTCTTGGTACTATCATATAGTTTTCTCAAAGGAGAATCTTTTTTCAAAAATTGGATTGGTGACTCCCCCGACAAAAATAATATAGATATTTTCGTATCTATTTCCTTCCATTCTCTATATGAATGATCTATAATCATTTGCAGATTTAGACCGGCTAATTGTTCTTTGATAGCTTTTCCTCCAGTGGCAATTTCTCGCTCTTGAAATAGCGCAAAATCCCAAGAGAGATAAGAAGCAATTTCCTTTGCCCAAGATTTAGACTCATATTCACGAAGTTTTCCATGAAATCGCAATAAAGTTGGCTTGTTAACTGTGGGCCTAGTAATAAAAACATTTGGATAGGTTTATCTTTTTTCCCCCCCTCAGAATCGGACATGAAAGTTTCTTCTCATCCGGCTCAAGTAACTATACCCAAATGGAAAGTGATTATGTATCACTATGCACAAAATGTGCTCTCTGATACAAACAATGTTTCCCGACGGTTTTCATCCCCAAACGATAAAACTAAATAGTTACTCTTTGCTCAAGTGCCAAGTGAATTCGATTATTGGTTTACAATTCGTATTATGACATAAATATGTTATGTAATTAATGAGCAGTCTTCTCCCTTTTGAACGATACATTTCTTTGTGAATGTGAAAGACCTTTAATTTATTGTGAAATTCATATGGGATTTACTTGTCTCTATCTCTTTATTAATTGATCCTGTAGGTTTCTGTTTTACTTCGATGGTTACAATACTATTTGAAGCATATGTGCGATGAATAGACTCCTATAACCATATTTTTTACTTTGGTCTAGAATAAAAAAGAAAAATGAAACAGATTCTTTATTCCATTTTCTTTCTGTTTCTAATAAAAGAAGTATTTTTACGAAGTCCAATTAGCAATTGAAATTAATATACAAGATATTAACCCTAGATTCATTCCTTTTTATCAACATGGTTCTAATTCTGAGCTTCATGCCCCTCTTGCCGAGGGACGTGTCAGAGCTAAGGGCATCCCAATTAGATTGAATAGGATGACAGTTCCTATGGAGCTGTATAATCGGAGCTTGTGATCAAGTCACACATCGCAGTATACTGGGTCGTCTAATTCTTTACGAGTTTTGTCTAATAGATTCGCGATATAACTGGGACGTCGTTTGAAATACCAAATATGAACAACTGGACATGCCAGTTTAATGTATCCCATTCGATATCTTCGAATTCGAGGATCAATAACAAGTTCAACTCCACATTGAGTACAAAAATTGGAGTTGTAGTTTTCCTTCTCATTTTCTATCATTGGAGGTTTTACACAAGCACAAACTCCCCTTTTCTTAGGTCCAAATATCCTTTCACAAAGTAATCCATCTCTTATTGGTTCATAAGTTCTATAATCTAAAATCTGTTCTGCAGTCACTTGTCCGACTCTTTCTCCATTAGGTAATATTCTTTCAGACCAAGCGAGAATCTGCTCGGGAGAAACTAATCCAATTTGAAGTTGTTCGTGTTTATTCTGGTCATTCATAAAAAATAAATTTTGATTCATTTTGATCAAACTTCCTTCTTATCTATCTGAAAGTCTATCTCAGATAGGATAGTATGATTCAATTCTAGAGCTAAAGATCGTAGTTCTCGACTGAGCAATCGGAAAGATTCTGTAAAAGTGGTAGGTTTAGGCATTGGTTCTCCGTTGAAAATGGCACCAAATATTTTTTCACGAGTGTCCATATGATCAGATTTTAAAGTAAGTATCTCGTGTAAAATATAAGCAACACCAAAACCTTCGAGAGCCCAAACTTCCATTTCTCCTACTCGTTGTCCTCCTCTGGAGGATTTTCCTTTTAGAGGTTGTTGTGTAACCAACGCATAAGGTCCACGGGAACGTGCATGAATTTTGTCGTCAACTTGATGACACAATTTCGATATATAAGCTATTCCTATTGTAACAGGTTGTTCAAAAACCTTTCCTGTTCTTCCATCAATTAATCTATGTTTTCCAGGATTATCCGTTTCAAATACCCATGGATTAGCTGTTTGCTCGCTAGCTTTATAAAGCTCAGAAAACACTAGTTTTCTAGAAGCTTCTCGCTCGTACCTTTCGTCAAAAGGTGGAAGTCTATAATGTTTGTTCATTAGTTTTCCTGCTAAACCAAGTAAACATTCAAAGATCTGTCCTACATTCATTCGTGAAGGTACCCCTAATGGATTTAATACCATGTCCACTGGTGTTCCATTTTGTAAATAAGGCATATCTTGCCTGGGCAAAATGATTGAAATAATACCTTTATTACCATGCCTTCCCGCTACTTTATCACCCACTTGTATTTTCCGTTTTTGTAAAATATATACATGAACTCTTTCTACAATATCGCCGAGATAATCGTCTTCCTCCTCCTCGAACTCCTGAAAGCATCTCACATCGATAACTCGACCTTTTACACCTTTAGGGACTCTAAAACAATTTTCTTTTCCAGTAGGTGCCTTAATATCAAATAAAGCTTGTAATAATTTTCCTTCTGGAGTATTTATTAGTGAGTCTTCTTCTGCTTCCAGTATTAATTTACCTACTAATATATCACCTGTTTCTACCCAAGATCCTATCATTACAATGCCGTTTTCGTCCAGATGACGGAGTAAGTAAGCATTTAAATGAGGTATTTCTCTAGTTATTACTTCAGGGCCCTGGTCCGTAAAATAAGCTCCAATTTTGTATCTTACGATCTGAAAAGAAGTAAAAATGTCTTCATATACCAGACGTTCACTAATAAGTATTGCATCTTCAAAATTGTACCCTTCCCATGGCATATAGGCCACTAAAATGTTTTTTCCCAAAGAAAGTTCTCCCCCTGCTGTAGCTGCGCTGTCTGCTATAATTTGTCCCCTCTTTACATATTCCCCTTGGCGAACTCGGGGTTTTTGATGCATACAAGTATCACTATTAGAACGTTGATATAGAATCAATTCTGTTTCTATATTGTCTCGAGCAATAGATGAAGTTATGATTATATTTTCACCATCAATATACTTTATTTTTCCCCCTTGCTTGGCTATAGCTACACTTCCTGAATCTAGAGCTACTTGACCCTCCAATCCAGTTCCAACAATACACTTCTCAGGTTGAACAAGTGGAAGTGCTTGACGCTGCATATTAGAACCCATTAAAGCACGATTCGCATCATTATGTTCGATAAAAGGAATAAGGCAAACTCCAACGGAAAAATATTGGGAAGGGAAAATACTTCTGAAATGAATTTGGTCCCATGCAAAAAATAAAAATTCTTGTTGAAATCGAGCTGCAACCAATTGTTCCTCTGGAACCCCTTGATTTAATGCCAGAGAATTTCCTATAGCTATCCGATAGTATTCATCTTCTCCCGGTAATAGATAAACCATATGGTCTTTGTTCGATCTCTCAGATAGCCTATAGAATGGACTTTGTAAAGAGCCGTAATGACCAAGCGTTGCATAAATAGATAACGATCCAATAAGCCCAACATTTATTCCTTCGGATGTCGTAATCGGACAAATACGTCCATAATGACTAGGATGTATATCCCGTGTACGAAAAGTAGACGTTCGACTTGTCAATCCTCCAGGGCCCAAAGAGCTCACTTTTCGACTATGAACTATTTCTGCCAACGGATTAGTTTGATCCAAAAATTGTGATAAGGGATGTAACCCAAAAAAATGACGAAAAGTTTCCGTTAATGAAATGAAAGTTTCCAATTTAATAAGAGTTATTCTCTTTTTAGCATTGATTGATACTGATACAGGTAATAAAGTTTTTTCAACTGCTTCTCTGAAATCATATAGAGCTAATCGTAATTGCTCTTGTAATAAATCTGCTACAGAACGAATATATCGATTTTGTAAGTGATCTATATCATCAGGTGTACCTGCTCCAAATTGCACTTTTATAAGGTAATCCACAGCAGCCAATATATCGTGCGGTAATAATAAAAATTCGTTCTCGGGTATATCAAGACTTAGTTTTTTATTCAGATTTCGTCGACCAATCTTTCCTAATAAACATTTCGTTCGAAAAAATGTTGTTACTTTTTCATATATAGACTCAAAATCCAATTCTCCTTCTTCTTCTCCTTCTTCTTCTCCTTCTTCTTCTCCTTCTTCTTCATTTTCGTCACTTATGTAAAGTTTTTTATAAAGTTTCAAAATAGCTTTCCGCTTCCCGCCATACCAATCGTACTTGTATGTAGAATACTCCTTTGAATATTGGAAAAATGCTTTAACATTCTTATAGTTAAAAATATCTTCGGAATTTAGACCCATAGCTAATAAAAAAAGTAAAACAGATATTTTTTTTTGGTTTATACGAATCCATATCTTTTCTTTTTTTTTATTAAGCTCTAATCTTGATCTTCCTCCCCAATCTGAAATTATTGTGCCAATCCAGATAATGTTTCCCGACGGTTTTCGTTGCCAAGTGTAATAAATACCGGGACTTCTTACTATTTGATTGACCACGACTCTGTAATTTCCATTTATTACAAAAGTTCCTTTAGAATTCATCAAAGGAATATCTCCCAGATATAAAATCTGGTCCTGCATTTCACAAGTTTTTTTAGTTTTCTTAATCAATCTTGCTGGTACATATAATTGACAGTTATATGTAAGAGACATATATACAGCATCTCTCTCTTTAATGAAAGGTTCTGTTAGTTTATATTCAGAACCAAAAAGAAGAATTTTTATCTTTTTATTTGAGCTTTCCATTTTTGAAAAGTTATTGATTTCTTCTATTAAGCCTTGATTGATAAAACGAAAAAATCCTTCAAGTTGTATTTTACCAAATTGGGGAATTGTAAATATTCCTTTATTTTCTTCTAATCGCATTGAATGTTTGCTATCCTATATTATCTATAGTAAATTTTATATTTCGATATTGTATTCCCCATTAATCTAGACGAATAAATTCGACAAAAAATTGACATGCTTTGTTCACTATATCAAAAAAAGAAGCTATTCTCTTTTATTATTAAAATTATGATATATGATGTAAATATTTCTATAGTTGTAAATTCTCTAGTTATTGACAGACAAAAGTGGATTTAGTATACTAATTAGGTATTAGGTACTCTAAATGAAATTCCTATTCTATACTAGAGGCAGTAACTTAAATTCCTAACCGATATTAATAGGTTATAGGTTCCACTTCAATAAGATAATTGATAATTGAAAACCAATCCCTTTTTTCCTATTGGAAAAGTCTAAATCCCCTATTAGACCTGGGGACTATAAATTGGTTATACGGCATATCCGAGTGATAAACAAGAATACGTGAAATACCTTACATATCATCTTCGATAAATAAAGCAAAATATCTTTTTCCCTTAGGATATAACTAGATATGGGGATGGCGACATAGCCAAGTGGTAAGGCAGGGGACTGCAAATCCTCGATCCCCAGTTCAAATCTGGGTGTCGCCTTGGTAGTCTAAACAAATAGAAAAGTCTCTATTTCTATCCATGTCTTTTGGAGACAACTTGTGTAGCTTCAGGTGCTATTGCTAATAATAGCAAATAAAATTCAATTTTATCGTTAATGTCTGATCTGATAGGTAGTAACTATTTCTAGTAATTAGTTACAAGAAAAAATTTTGAGAAGCCTCTACTATCGACTCATCCTTTCAGAATAGGAAGGTAGAAGATTCCCACTTTGCACCATTTTGAATAGTTCCATTATCATCAAGAATCAATAATGATATTTTTTTTTTTTACTTTTTTTTTTCAGTTTTTATCAAAGAGAGGGATTCGTATGGATATAGTCGGTATCGCTTGGGCTGCTCTAATGGTAGTTTTTACTTTTTCTCTTTCACTCGTAGTATGGGGTAGAAGTGGAATTTAATAGAATTTGAATAGTCCTTCTGTTTTTAATCGTTCTGTTCAAAACAAATAAACAATGATTATTACGATGATTAAATCATTACTATCATTAATTATTTATTCATTATTTATTCATTAATTATTTGATTTGATCTATCGTTAAATTATCAACGAGATGATTAATAATATCAAATTGATCATGTTATAGTATAAAATTCATACTTCATATTTTATAAATATGAAGTAGAATTTTATATAGCGAACCATACTATTTTTCACTATACATCTGTTAATGAACTATACAGATGTTAAAGCATATGGAGCATTATTGCTCTGTCTTTTCCATATCAAATTTTTGCCTTTACAATTGACAATTTTGTATATTACTATGGAATAGTAAACAATGCGTATTCGTATTATCAATATTTTTTGAGATATTAAAAAAATATTGATAACACCTATGTTTTTTTTTACATCAATTTTTCCAGAGATATGGAAAAAATTATGTCTAGTTCCCACGAGACAAATTAGAATTATAATTTAGATCTACTTATCCAAAATCTGTATATAAGTGGTACAAACGACAATTTCTTTTTTCTTTTGTAATTACTTCTTCTCAAAAAAAAATATACTAACCGCTATTACTTTTTTATAGTAACGATTTAGACTAATTCTAGATTCTAAGTAGTCACTCTAGTTCACTTTGAGGCTTCGTTTGTGCGTAAATGACGATTAGAAAAGCAGTGGGCACTGCAATGAATAATAGAATAGCAATAAATGCAAGGTTATTTACTTCCATGATTGATTTTCGCTTCGTTTTAAAATAACTCGAGATTTGATCTCATAGAGTATCTCTTTTTTTTTTATGTTAATGTTATATATTAGAAGAGGATCCTAGAAATAGCCAAAAACCAAAAAGGGTCTAGTAAAAAATTGATGAGCAAACAAAAATATGAGAGATGAACGCAGAGCGTAAATCTATACACAGTATTCTTCCTAACATAGATCTATCTTACTACGATACCCCTTTTTTTTTCTCAAGGAAAAAAAGATTGCGGATCTAATAATTCGGCGAATCCACACACAAAATGTGTATGTGTAAAAAAAGATGTCAAATCTATTCTAGTCTACTCTATTTTCCTTTTTTTCTCTTGTTTGGGGTAGGAATCGCTCAAACAATTGTTCAATTTATTGAATCGGGACTGACGGGGCTCGAACCCGCAACTTCCGTCTTGACAGGGCGGTACTCTAACCAATTGAACTACAATCCCACTAGGTACAGTTTATTGACTAAACTGTCATAAAAAAAACTGTGCCGTGTGCCGGGTCGTATTTTTGAAAACTTTTATCTTTCAAATTTATATTCTATATCAAAAGTATCTGTTCGTTCCGATTCTTTACTCTATTACAGTATAGGATTAGAGGGTAGGGGATTCAAAAACCAATTACCTTTCTTATCTGATAGATAAATATCTATCTCAATCTATCAAGTTGGTATTGGGCCGAGCTGGATTTGAACCAGCGTAGGCATATTGCCAACGAATTTACAGTCCGTCCCCATTAGCCACTCGGGCATCGACCCAGGAAAAAATGGGAAGTTGATTATAGTACCTAATTAGGTACTATAATGACTTTCCTAGCCTACCTAGTACCCCTAGGGGAAATCGAATCCCCGTTGCCTCCTTGAAAGAGAGATGTCCTGGGCCACTAGACGATAGGGGCTATTGTTATAATATTCAAATCCCTAGGAATTTGTCAATATAAAAGAATCTTTTTTCATATTTCATTATTTAATATTCTTCTTGTGTTGTCAGGATCGATAATAGAACTATATTCAATTAATTTAGTTCTATTATTGACCCCATTATTTGGCATCTATCGAATATGTAATAGACTTCTCCATTGGTAATGAAATGGTCAAAAGCCCTTTTAACTCAGGGGTAGAGTAACGCCATGGTAAGGCGTAAGTCATCGGTTCAAGCCCGATAAAGGGCTCAATAAAGCCCAGTTGTTATTATTTAACATTTATTTGATTAAGACAAAAAAGCTGCAATTATACTATACCTCTTTTTGTTATCACGGAATAGAACATGTTAATATAATTGAGGACAACTAACATATAGAATTTAGATAGAACTTTTTTTCTTATATCTCGCTACTAATAAGACGAGGAATAGTATAAGATTAGGCATAATCTACTTCACTTTCGTATTTTTCATTGAAGAATTACTAATGGAAATTAGTACGTATTACTTTAAAACTAAATGAAAACTCAATAAAAATGTCAATAAAAATGAGAAGTAAGTGAACCTAACCCATTGACTGATTAATAATATAAGTTATTCTTATATTGAAAATTGAGGTAGATTTTGAAAGTGAACCTTCAATCAATTGAAATTATTCGAATACTCTCATATTTGGTTGTTAATTGGATATTCTGTCGAATTGAAAAGCATAATTCGATTATGATGTACCAAACATTCTTACTATGTTTGTACGAGACATTTTATCTCGGTCATTCTACCAGTAGAAAATAGATTGGAATTGAGATATAAAAAAAGAGAAGAAAAAAATGAAATAGAAACAACTTCGAATTATCATGCATTTACTATTCACTATATATAAGTAATTCGGTTTCAATATCAAATCCGTGCCAATAAGGAATCTTCGAAACCCGATTTATTGAAAGGGATGATGGATGAAAAATTGTCCATAAATATTTCAATGTAAAACAGTGTATACCCTTTGATTCTATCGAATAGGGTGTTCGGAAAAGGTTGAAATAGTGAAATAGGAGGATTACTATGACTATAGCTCTTGGAAAGTCTTCCAAAGAGGAACAAACTTTATTTGATATTATGGATGACTGGCTACGCAGAGACCGTTTTGTTTTTGTGGGTTGGTCCGGTTTATTGCTTTTTCCTTGTGCTTATTTTGCACTAGGCGGATGGTTCACGGGCACAACTTTTGTGACTTCGTGGTATACTCACGGATTGGCCAGCTCCTATTTGGAAGGTTGTAATTTTTTAACTGCTGCAGTTTCTACGCCTGCTAATAGTTTGGCACATTCTTTGCTGCTATTATGGGGTCCTGAAGCACAAGGAGATTTTACTCGCTGGTGTCAGTTAGGTGGTCTATGGACTTTCGTTGCTCTTCATGGTGCTTTTGGTCTAATAGGCTTTATGTTACGCCAATTTGAACTTGCTCGATCTGTGCAATTACGACCTTATAATGCAATTGCGTTCTCTGCTCCGATTGCTGTTTTTGTTTCCGTATTCTTGATCTATCCATTAGGTCAATCTGGTTGGTTTTTTGCGCCTAGTTTTGGCGTAGCAGCTATTTTCCGATTTATCCTCTTTTTTCAAGGTTTTCATAATTGGACCTTGAATCCATTTCATATGATGGGAGTTGCCGGAGTATTGGGTGCTGCTCTTCTATGTGCTATTCACGGTGCTACCGTAGAAAATACTTTATTTGAAGACGGTGATGGTGCAAATACATTCCGTGCTTTTAACCCAACTCAAGCCGAAGAGACTTATTCTATGGTCACTGCGAACCGTTTCTGGTCCCAAATTTTTGGGGTTGCTTTTTCCAATAAACGTTGGTTACATTTCTTCATGTTATTTGTGCCGGTGACCGGTTTATGGATGAGTGCCATTGGAGTAGTTGGCCTAGCTCTAAACTTACGTGCTTATGATTTTGTTTCCCAGGAGATTCGTGCAGCAGAAGATCCTGAATTTGAGACTTTTTATACAAAAAATATTCTTTTGAACGAAGGTATTCGTGCTTGGATGGCGGCTCAGGATCAGCCTCATGAAAATCTTATATTCCCTGAGGAGGTTCTACCCCGTGGAAACGCTCTTTAATGGAACTCTAACTTTAGCTGGTCGTGACCAAGAAACCACTGGTTTCGCTTGGTGGGCTGGTAATGCTCGACTTATTAATTTGTCAGGCAAATTACTTGGAGCTCATGTGGCTCATGCCGGATTAATTGTATTCTGGGCTGGAGCAATGAATTTATTTGAGGTGGCTCATTTTGTACCAGAAAAACCTATGTATGAACAAGGATTGATTTTACTTCCCCATCTAGCTACTCTAGGATGGGGAGTCGGTCCTGGTGGGGAAATTGTGGACACTTTTCCCTATTTTGTATCCGGGGTACTTCACTTAATTTCTTCTGCAGTTTTAGGCTTCGGTGGTATTTATCACGCACTAATTGGACCCGAAACTTTAGAAGAATCTTTTCCATTTTTTGGTTATGTATGGAAAGATAGGAACAAAATGACCACAATTTTAGGTATTCACCTAATCTTGCTAGGTGTTGGTGCTTTTCTCCTAGTGTTTAAGGCTTTGTATTTTGGTGGCATATATGATACCTGGGCTCCCGGCGGTGGAGATATAAGAAAAATTACGAACCTTACGCTTAACCCAAGTACTATATTTGGTTATTTACTAAAATCCCCTTTTGGAGGGGAGGGATGGATTGTTAGTGTGGACAATCTAGAAGATCTAATTGGAGGACATGTGTGGTTAGGTTCCATTTGTATCTTCGGTGGTATCTGGCACATCTTAACAAAACCTTTTGCGTGGGCTCGCCGTGCGTTTGTATGGTCCGGAGAAGCTTACTTATCTTATAGTTTGGCAGCTCTCTCTGTCTTTGGTGTCATTGCTTGTTGTTTTGTTTGGTTTAACAATACAGCTTATCCCAGTGAATTCTATGGACCTACCGGCCCAGAGGCCTCTCAAGCACAAGCATTTACTTTTCTAGTTAGAGACCAGCGTCTTGGAGCTAGTGTGGGGTCTGCCCAAGGGCCCACTGGTTTAGGTAAATATCTTATGCGTTCTCCTACTGGAGAAATTATTTTTGGAGGGGAAACGATGCGTTTTTGGGATCTTCGTGCTCCCTGGTTGGAACCTTTAAGAGGTCCTAATGGTTTGGACCTGAGTAAGCTGAAAAAAGACATACAACCTTGGCAAGAACGACGTTCAGCAGAATATATGACTCATGCTCCTTTAGGTTCTTTAAATTCTGTGGGTGGTGTAGCTACCGAAATTAATGCGGTCAATTATGTCTCACCTCGAAGTTGGTTAGCCACTTCTCATTTTGTTCTAGGATTTTTCTTTTTCGTAGGTCATTTGTGGCATGCAGGAAGAGCTCGTGCAGCTGCAGCAGGATTTGAGAAAGGAATTGATCGTGATTTTGAACCTGTTCTTTCCATGACCCCTCTTAATTAAACCAGAGATAAAACTATAAATATCTAATTTCTTTTTAGATTATTAGAAGGATAGTTATATCCTTTGCCATTATTCTTCCAACTGAATCCTTGTTGCTCGGCTACACTATATATAGCCGAGCATTCTTTATTTGTACTGAACTAAGTTCTATCTAGGACTTTTTTTTCATAAGCTAGGTTCAATTGTTCGATCAACAAAAGGAGAGAGAGGGATTCGAACCCTCGATAGTTTTTCACTATACCGGTTTTCAAGACCAGAGCCATCAACCACTCGGCCATCTCTCCCCAATGAGCATAACTCATTTTATCCCGACAGATAATATCTGTCTATAGTTAGAATAGTTATATATATAACTAACTATTATGATGATAAAAAGAAAATTTGCTTATTCTTTCTTTATACTCGGAATTTGAAAATTTCGATTCATTTATGATCAAATAAAAATCCGTAGTGCATTTTAATTAAAAAGACCGGATAGGGATCGAATGGTATAGCCTTTTGAATCTGTTGGAAGCTTTTAAGATTACAATCATGACTATTGCGTTCCAATCGTCTTTGTTTGCATTAATTGCAATTTCAATTCTACTAGTGATTGGTGTACCTGTCGCACTTGCCTCTCCTAATGGCTGGTCAAGTAAAAAAAATGTACTATTTTCAGGTGTATCATTATGGATTGGATTAGTCTTTTTAGTAGGTATTCTAAATTCTTTCATATCTTAAGATATATTGATCTTCCTTCCTCCCCCTGGGCCTAAATTAATTCACAAAGGAATTGAATTTGCGATAAATAAAAAACCAGGTAATGAAAGTGCTCAAGGGAGAGGTTATTATTAATATGATTGATAATTGTCTATTGAAATAGAAAAATTGACCTCCATAGAATGGTAATATATGGGTATATATTATACCCATATAACGAGTCAAATGCGGGTATGGTTGAATGGTAGAATTTCTCCTTGCCAAGGAGAAGATGCGGGTTCGATTCCCGCTACCCGCCTATCTGTAGAATAGAAAGTTATCGTATTGGTTTAGTCGTATTTGTATCGTATTTATACGATACAGCCAAGATATATGAAATTTATTGTGTCTTTGCGGAGATGGGATTTGAACCCATGACTTCAAGGTTATGAGCCTTGCGAGCTACCAAACTGCTCTACTCCGCGTTATCCCTTCATATTAACCTTTCTTATAATACCATTAAAATGGGTACATCGAGCAATCCCTTGGGTATGTATGCTATTTTCCCCCCCTTATATAGGGAGGGACTTTTCTATCATAACAATAACTTGAAAATAATTCTTTTCTTTACCCTACCAACTCGATTTTGTTACCCCAGCCAACAAACATGCGTGAGCCATTTCACGGATTATATATCCGGATAATTCAAAGTCTCTATAATTGGCTCTGGGTCTTCCAGTCTTCAAACAACGTCGGCGAAGACGCGTAGGTGCACTATTACGCGGTAGAGATTGTAATTTTCTATAAATTTCCAATTTTTCATCCAGTGATGAGACTTCGCTCATCTCTTTTTTCAAAGATTGGCGAAGCAAATTATATTTCCTTTCCAATCTTTGTTTCTTTTTCTCTCTTTGAATGAGACTTTTTCTTGCCATAATGATTCAGCTACTTTATATAAAGAATATAGATCAAATTTGAGATGGAGAAGTATTACGTGGATTACTCCTTCTTTTTATACACAGAGATTAGATTTCAAAATCTAAAAACTGTGTATAAAAAGAATTAACCGAATTTACCTGATGTAGAGGCGATTAAGAAAGCTGCATAGGTGAATATATAGCCTACAGAAAAGTGAGCTAATCCAACTAATCGTGCTTGAACAATGGAAAGAGCTACCGGCTTATCTCTCCATCGAACTAAATTAGCCAGAGGTGTGCGTTCATGAGCCCATGCAAGAGTTTCAATCAGTTCTTGCCAATATCCACGCCAAGAAATAAGAAACATAAATCCAGTAGCCCAAACAAGATGTCCAAATAAGAACATCCACGCCCAAACAGATAAACTGTTCATACCAAAAGGATTGTATCCATTAATTAGTTGTGAAGAATTTAACCAAAGATAATCTCTTAACCACCCCATTAAATAAGTGGAAGACTCATTAAATTGGGCTACATTTCCCTGCCATAAGGTTATATGTTTCCAATGCCAATAGAAAGTAACCCATCCAATGGTATTCAACATCCAGAAAACTGCTAAATAAAAAGCATCCCAGGCCGAAATATCGCAAGTACCGCCCCGTCCCGGACCATCGCAAGGAAAACTATAACCAAAATCTTTCTTATCAGGCATTAGCTTAGAACCGCGCGCATCTAAAGCACCTTTTACTAAAATCAACGTAGTCGTATGCAAACCTAGAGCAATAGCATGATGAACCAAAAAGTCTCCGGGACCAATTGTTAAGAAGAGCGAATTTTTATTATCGTTAATAGCATTCAACCAACCGGGTAACCATAAGCTTTTTCCGGCATTGAATGCTGGATCATTTGCTGAAGATAAGAGCACATCAAAGCCATATAAGGTCTTACCATGAGCAGATTGTATCCATTGAGCAAATATAGGCTCAATCAAGATTTGCTTTTCTGGAGTACCAAAAGCGAGCATAACATCGTTATGAACATAAAGTCCCAAGGTATGAAAACCTAGGAATAGGCTAACCCAACTCAAATGAGATATTATGGCTTCCTTATGCTCCAACATTCTCGCCAATACATTATCCTTATTTTGTTCTGGATTATAATCTCTAATGAGAAATATAGCTCCATGAGCAAATGCCCCCGTCATAATGAATCCGGCAATGTATTGATGATGAGTATACAAAGCAGCTTGAGTAGTAAAATCTTGTGCTATGAATGCATAGGCAGGCAAAGAATACATGTGTTGAGCTACTAAAGAAGTAACAACTCCCAAAGAAGCTAGAGCAAGACCTAATTGAAAGTGAAGAGAGTTATTGATTGTGTTGTAAAGACCCTTATGCCCGCGTCCTAATAAGCCTCCCGGAGGAACATGTGCTTCTAAAATATCTTTTATGCTGTGCCCAATCCCAAAGTTGGTTCTATACATATGACCAGCAATGAAAAACACAAATGCAATAGCTAAATGATGATGCGCGATATCAGTTAGCCACAAACTTTGAGTTTGTGGATGGAATCCCCCGAGAAGAGTTAGAATAGCAGTTCCCGCCCCTTTAGCGGTACCAAATAAATGACTGCTGGAATCAGGATTTTGAGCATAAAGATTCCACTGACCTGTAAAAAGTGGTTCCAATCCTTGGGGATGTGGTACTATATCTAAAAAATTATCCCACCTTATGTGCTCTCCTCTTGATTCAGGAATAGCCACATGAACTAAATGCCCCGTCCAAGCCAAAGAACTGACTCCGAAGAGCCCTGATAAATGATGATTTAGACGAGACTCGGCATTTTTAAACCATGAAACACTTGGTTTCCATTGAGGTTGTAGATGCAACCAACCCGCTGTTAAAAAGAGAGCAGAAAGAAATAGCAAGAAAAGAGCTCCAGTATAAAGATCTTCATTAGTGCGTAAACCAATTGTATACCACCACTGATAAACACCGGAATAAGCAATATTGACTGGACCGGGAGCACCTCCTCGGGTAAAGGCTTCTACGGCCGGTTGACCAAAATGAGGATCCCAAATTGCATGAGCAATAGGTCTTATATGTAAGGGGTCGTGGACCCATGCTTCGAAATTGCCTTGCCAAGCTACGTGGAACAAATTACCAGAGGTCCACAGAAAAATTATAGCTAACTGACCAAAGTGAGAAGCAAAAATCTTTTGATAAAGGCGCTCTTCGGTAATATCATCATGACTCTCAAAGTCATGTGCAGTAGCAATACCAAACCAAATACGACGAGTAGTTGGGTCCTGGGCCAAGCCTTGGCTGAACTTTGGAAATCTTGATGCCATAATGCTTTATCCTCCTAGCCATTATCCTACTGCAATAATTCTTGCTAGGAAGAACGCCCATGTTGTGACAATTCCACCCAGAAGGTAATGAGCTACTCCTACAGCGCGTCCTTGAACAATACTCAAGGCTCTTGGCTGGATAGCAGGAGCAACTTTTAATTTATTATGGGCCCAAACAATAGATTCAATAAGTTCTTGCCAATATCCACGGCCACTAAATAGGAACATTAAACTAAAGGCCCAAACGAAATGAGCACCTAAGAATAAAAGACCATATGCAGATAATGAAGAACCGTAAGATTGGATTACTTGAGAAGCTTGTGCCCATAGAAAGTCACGGAGCCACCCGTTAATTGTAACGGAACTCTGCGCAAAGTTTCCTCCTGTAATATGAGTTACCACTCCCTGATCACTTATACTACCCCAAACATCGGACTGCATTTTCCAACTAAAATGAAATATTACTACCGAAATTGCATTGTACATCCAGAATAACCCTAAGAAGACATGATCCCAGGCAGATACTTGGCATGTTCCTCCTCTACCAGGCCCATCGCAAGGAAAACGAAAACCAAGATTCGCTTTATCGGGTATTAAACGAGAACTGCGAGCAAATAAAACACCTTTAAGTAATATTAATACAGTCACATGGATAGTAAATGCATGAATATGGTGCACTAGAAAATCCGCAGTTCCTAATGGAATAGGCAACAAGGCCACTTTGGCACCTACTGCTATCAAATCACCACCTCCCCAGGTTAAGCTGGTACTTGCTGTTGCATCAGGAGCTGTCAAACTGGGTGCTAAAGCATGAGTGTTTTGTATCCATTGAGCAAAGATAGGTTGTAATTGGATAGCAGTATCTGAAAACATATCTTTAGAACGTCCTAAAGCACTCATAGTATCATTATGAATATATAGACCAAAACTATGGAAACCTAAGAAAATACATACCCAGTTGAGGTGTGATACAATTGCATCACGATGTCTCAGAACACGGTCTAAAAGATTGTTGTACTGAGTAGTCGGATCATAGTCTCTTACCATAAAAATAGCTGCATGTGCAGCAGCGCCAACTATGAGAAATCCACCAATCCACATATGGTGCGTGAACAGAGATAGTTGGGTACCATAGTCAGTAGCTAGATATGGATAGGGAGGCATAGAATACATATGATGAGCTACGACAATAGTTAAAGATCCTAACATAGCTAGGTTAAGAGCTAATTGAGCATGCCATGAAGTAGTTAAGATCTCGTAAAGACCTCTATGTCCTTCCCCTGTAAATGGACCTTTATGAGCCTCCAAAATATCCTTGAGGTTATGACCAATAACCCAATTGGTTTTATACATATGACCAGCAATTAGAAAAAGAACTGCAATAGCCAAATGGTGGTGTGCAGTATCGGTCAGCCACAGACCCCCCGTTACTGGGTTGAGTCCTCCACGAAAAGTCAAAAATTCTGAATATTTCGACCAATTCAGAGTGAAAAATGGGGTCAATCCCTCAGCGAAACTGGGATAAAGTTGAGCTAAAAGCTCACGATTTAAAATAAATTCATGAGGAAGCGGTATCTCTTTAGGGTCCACTCCAGCATCTAAGAGTTGATTAATAGGTAAAGAAACGTGTATTTGGTGTCCTGCCCAAGATAGAGAGCCAAGTCCTAGTAACCCTGCTAAATGGTGGTTCAACATGGATTCTACATCTTGAAACCAAGCCAATTTTGGAGCAGCTTTGTGATAATGGAACCAACCAGCAAAAAGCATTAACGCTGCAAAAATTAATGCACCAATTGCGGTGCAGTAAAGTTGCAATTCACTAGTTATTCCGGATGCTCGCCAAATTTGGAAGAACCCAGAGGTGATTTGTATTCCTCGAAAACCTCCACCCACATCTCCATTCAAAATTTCTTGGCCTACTATCGGCCAAACTACCTGAGCACTGGGTTTAATGTGAGTAGGATCGCCTAACCATGCTTCATAATTGGAGAAACGAGCACCGTGAAAGTACATCCCACTTAGCCAAATAAATATGATGGCTAATTGACCAAAATGAGCACTAAATACTTTGCGAGAGATCTCTTCCAAATCATTGGTATGGCTATCAAAATCATGAGCATCAGCATGTAGGTTCCAGATCCAGGTGGTAGTATTGGGTCCCTTAGCTAGTGTCTTTGAGAAATGACCAGGTTTAGCCCATTTTTCAAATGAGGTTTTAACAGGATCCCTCTCCACTATGATCTTTACTTCTTCCGGTGAACGAATGGTCATTGAGTTCTCCTCTTTCCAGACGAGACATGAGAAAAAACCCGCCGAATTTTTGAAAAAAAAAAAAAAAGAAAAAATGACTATATATTCTAAACTCGTCCCTCTCTTTATTTCCCAGTTTAGAATTGGAGCGACTATGATACGGAAGTCGATTTGAGGCAGATCTTCAAATTTATTATGACATATCCGATAGGTGCTTAATGGACCGTTACGAGATATAAAATTTTCTCGCCCAGTGGTAAGATATGGTAAGATATTATAAATATGATACAATCATTATTTTCATATCCAGATTTATTTATGCATATCTCTGGACCCATATTTATCACTTTTATGATTCAAAAGAACTTTATGAATTGATGAATCTTTCATAAATTCTATTTATGCACGATATTTACTCATATTAAAAAGATTTTTTTAACAATCCATAGATTGTATTCTTTGTTCTATTTTCTATTTTTTCATAATGATTATGCAATAAGAGAAGCTAATTCGTTCGAATAGCATGATAAATTTCATCATCTTAACTATAGGAATCGGGAGATTTTCATTCTCGAAAACGTCCTGTAATCTTTAACCAATTTTGTGCTTCGATATAATTGCTTGGAGCAAGTGCTATAGCTTGCTTCCAATATTCAGCAGCTTGATTAAACCAAGCTTCCGCAATTTCAGGATCTCCCTGTTGAATGGCCTGTTCTCCTCGGTCGGGATAGAGTAACTTCTAAAAGTTTTCTTCCCTTAGAACCGTACTTGAGAGTTTCCTACCTCATACGGCTCAATTAACTATTCTTTAGTCCTTGTACCCAAACTTCCAAAATAGGGTAGGTAAATACGTTCAGCTTAATCGAAAGAACAGAATGGGTCAATGACATGAGTTTCAAACTTCACTTTCGATAAATGATTAAGTTTTCTCTTTTCTCCCACCGTAAAAAGATGAAGTATTAGAAATAAAAAGGTCTACTTCAGATTATCGAGATAAAAATCTTTTTAAGAGGTAACTATCTCTATATAGAAATTTTTGAAGTAATACTTTCCTGGTAGGAAAGTATTACTTCACGTCTTTAGGATCTGATGCTACACCGCTGCTCAATAACCTAGTAAATCAACTCTACTACATAAATAGATTCCTTATTTTTGCCCATGAGCAGATTTGATCGTATCAGCCCGAACTTTCAATAATTGATCTTTATGGTGCTTTCTCCATCAATTGAATTGATTTTATTTTATCCATGGACTATCCAGGCTATATTTAATTTACCCATTCATATTTGGGCTCCTATGAGGGGTATTCTTTTGACTACAGCTGATAGAAAACCGTTGTTTTGGACGGTGCATATGTAGAAAGCCTCTTTTCTTTTCCGTACTAAACGAATTCATTCTATAGTACAGATAGCCGCACGTAATGACAGATCAAGGCCGTGTTATTAAGAGCTTGTGGTAAAGACGGGTTTCGTTCTAATGCCTGAAAATAATATTCTAAAGCCTTAGTATGTTCCCCATTACTTGTGTGGATAAGACCTATATTATACAATATATAACTTCGGTCATAGGGGTCAATTTCCGGTCGCATGGCTTCATAATAATTTTGTAAAGCTTCCGCATATTCCCCTTCCGATTGAGCTGACATTCGTTACGGTCGTTCATTCAATTGAAATGATCTCCGCTTCAAAACCGTACATGAAAATTTCACCTCATACGGCTCCTCCTTTTTTAATACAGAATAAGGAAAGTAATCAATTGACACGAAAAAAGATTTTCCTTATGATTATGAATTAGCAGGAACTAGTGTATTTCCAATGAATCTCTAGCTATCCTTCTTGCAAAGATTTTTTTATTATTCTATTCTAAATAATAAAGTATTTTAGCTTAGCACTACAAACATAACCTCTAACAATTTCTTTGTCCTTAACGCATTGTATTTTACGGGAATTATTCACTCCAACAGTCTCCGATGGTTCTAGCGGTATCCGAAATACAAACGAGATGGATGTTTGTTGCCTCAACCATTCTAACTAGCCCTTAATAAAAATAAAAAAATGTATTATATAGTCTTATTTCTTTATTATAACGAAGCATTTGTGTTGTCGATTTTAACGCGTAGTGCTTTTTCCCTTATGCACACCTATCATATAGATTTGACCATTAACATCTATGTAATAGATATAACCTTTCGCTTAATACTAGAATCTCAGAAGATCAAAGCATCTAAGGCTGCGTAAATCGGGGATACACGACAGAAAGAATTGTTCTATTTCTAAAACTCACCTTCACTAAACGTCAGTTTTCACTTTTAATAAATAGAATATCAAAAAAAGTAGAAAGAAAAAAAATCAAATCACACCATCTCTGTAATAGGTAAATGCCTTTTTCTCCCCTGAAGCCATTGGGATTATCCGCAATAATATATCCGCTACAATTGTGAAAGTCTTGTCGATAAAATTGTCATTTCTCTGAGATCTAGGCATAGTCAATTTATAAATTTGATAATTTCTTTCATTCCCCATACGGAAATGATTCCATGAACAAAATTATTTGCCAATGCACAATAGCATAATAAATTTCCTTACGATCGCAAATATGTAAACTGAATAAAGAAAAATTGGGAATATTTGAAAGAGTGGATTAAATTGATAGCAATCAATAAAAAAAATTTGAGAAAATGTTTCTGTTTCGCGCTCGGTTGCTCACGACCCCAACGATCAAACGAGTAAGTAAACGGCAAATTGGCATAAAATGAAAAAATGATGATTGATTGTGTTTGTGCATACTTATTCTATAAGTATAGAATCTATTGAGCATATTAATTATGATAGAATTTGTGTCATTATGATGCAATTTGTACCATTAATTGACTTACCGATCGAAGAATTATTTTCACTAATTATAGGAATAGGAAATTATTCTATAATAATGATAGAATCTATCAATAGATCTGGCTTAATTTCACAATTGGATCGGGCAATAAAAATCCTAATATTCTAAAAGAATAATATTAGATTGATGAAAGAAAATATCTTGAAATAAGAAGAAAAGCAACTTTGGTAAATACTCTTCTGTCTGTCTTTATTCAAAAAGACTTGACTTATGCAAAAGTCAGTTATCTCATTTTTGGGCATGAATTAGAAAAAAAACTTGTTGTTTTCATTTTGTCGACAAATTAAAGGTGTAGGAAAGATGGCTGAGCGGTTCAAGGCGTAGCATTGGAACTGCTATGTAGGCTTCTGTTTACCGGGGGTTCGAATCCCTCTCTTTCCGTATATTTGTATTCTTTATTTGCATCGTTTTATCATTAATCTAAACCCGATAGGATGGTTTCATTTTCCCACAATCTCCTTCCATTTCGGGGTAGAGAAAAAAAGATTGAAAAAAAGAAATATTTATTCAATGACATTGTCATGTAACATACAGAGGAACAAATGTGCAGAAATCCTTTCTTTTCATTCCCTTTAAATTGGGAATAATTTAAACTCGACGGGAATAGTATTCTACGACCAATAATTCATTAATCTTCAAACCGATACGCTTATTATCTATTATTTTTTTGACTAATCCACTATACTGTGACTTTTGTTTAATCCGATTTAAATGGGGGGGCACCCTCATTTTATCCTTTTGAAAAATCTCTATATTTTTCTTCATTATATTTCTCAATCCTTGTTTCTCTTTTATAGAAATGAAATCTTGGGGTTTGCAACGGTAACTTGGTATATCTACTATACGACCATTGACCAGGATATGCCTATGGTTGACTAATTGTCTGGCTTCAGGAATAGTAAGCGCCATACCCAATCGAAAAAGGATATTATCCAAGCGCATTTCCAGTAATTGTAATAGAACCTGACCTGTTGATCCCTTGGCTCTTCTAGCAATACGAACATATTGAAGTAATTGGCGCTCTGGAAGTCCATAATGAAAACGTAATCTTTGTTTTTCTTTTAGACGTACAGGATATTGAGAAGATTTAAGAGGTTTAGAATGTTTTTTTTTTATAGGCTTTTGAATTCTGTTGGGTGTTTTCTTACTTAGTCCTGGTAAAGTTTTGAGACGATTTATTATTTTTAAACGAGGTCCGCGATAACGGGACATAAAAAACTCCTTATTTCAAGAAATGACATACAATTAATGTTGGAAAGAAGAATAATATAAACAGCACGAATATTGGAATGATTTTCTATACGGAGAGAGAAACAAATTTTCTTCAATTTGAAAATCAAAATATTGTAGAGAGAAAAAAAAGATATGTTTCAATCATTGCGTTTCTAGTTGAAACGAATCATGCCACGACAGACCCGGCGGACCGACGATACGAAAAGTAAGAGTCTTTTCCTTATTTCATAGATTTTAACGAGTCTATGGTTGATAATGGTAGGAAGTGGAAACAATAAGAACGAGCCAGCTATCGGGATCGAACCGATGACCATCGCATTACAAGTGCGACGCTCTCACCTCTGAGCTAAGCAGGCTCATATGCATGCAGTATCACATGCTTATTGGCTGAAAAGATCTCTTCGAAATCGCTAGAATTATAGCGAATCGAATTATAATAATGTAATTCAGATTCAAATGAAACATTGCATCAATTTATCTTAATGGATTATTATAAAACAATAATGGGGCGTGGCCAAGCGGTAAGGCAGCAGGTTTTGGTCCTGTTATTTTGAAGGTTTGACTCTAGCTGAGAATCCAAATTATATTAAAACATGATCTATCAAATCTAATAT